TCCTGCCAAGAAAAAAAGCGCAGCACCAATAAATCCATGAGAGATTATTTGTAAAAGGGCTCCATTCAGTCCTGTATCTGTTATAGAACCAATTCCTATAATTATGAAACCCATATGGGATACAGAGGAATAGGCTATTCTTTTTTTTAAATTCCGTTGACCAAGAGATGTTAAAGCTGCATAGATGATTTGCAAGGTACCTACTATTACCAACCAAGGGGCAAATATAGAATGGGCGTGAGGTAGTAGTTCCATATTGATACGAACCAACCCATATGCTCCCATTTTTAATAAGATTCCAGCTAGAAGCATACAAGTACTGTAATGCGCTTCTCCGTGGGTATCTGGTAACCATGTATGTAGGGGTATAATCGGCAATTTGACAGCAAAAGCAATAAAGAATCCAATATATAATATTATTTCTAAGACCACAGGATACGACTGATTAGCTGATGTTTCAAAATTTAATATTGGCTCGTTAGATCCATATAAGCCGATACCTAGAACCCCTATTAATAGAAAAACGGAACCTCCTGCAGTGTACAAAATAAATTTTGTAGCTGAGTACAGACGTTTCTTTCCTCCCCACATAGATAGAAGTAAATAAACAGGAATTAATTCTAACTCCCACATGATGAAAAAAAGTAAAAGGTCCTGAGAAGAAAATAATCCTATTTGACCGCTGTACATTGCTAACATCAGGAAATGGAATAATCGAGAATCTCGAGTAATTGGCCGAGCCGCTAAAGTAGCTAAAGTAGTGATAAATCCAGTCAGTAAAATGGGCCCTATAGAAAGTCCATCTATTCCCAACCTCCAATGGAAATCAAAAAAATTAATCCATTTAGAATCTTCAACTAATTGGAGTAATGGATCGTCCGATTGAAAATGATAACAGAATGTATAAGTTGTTAAAAGGAGTTCTAAAATACATATACTTATAGTATACCAACGGATTAGCCTATTCCCTCTATGGGGAAGAAAGAAAATAAGGGAGCCAGTTAATATTGGGAAAACTACAATTATTGTTAACCAAGGAAAATAATTCGTGGTAAAGACAAGATACACTTGGACCACTAAACCCGTGCTCGAAAATCAAATGATTTTGAGCACGGGTTTAGTCGGTAAAAAAAAATCAAATGGATTCAAGTAAAGTTTTATAGAACAGATCAATAAGCTAGGCCCATACTGCGAGTTGTTTCAGATCCTAAATAAACTCGAACACTCAAGAAATCCGTTGGACAGGCGGATTCACATCTCTTACAACCAACACAGTCCTCTGTTCTTGGAGCGGAAGCAATTTGTTTCGCTTTACATCCGTCCCAAGGTATCATTTCTAATACATCAGTAGGACAAGCCCGGACACATTGAGTACATCCTATACATGTATCATAAATCTTTACTGAATGTGACATTGGATCTATACATTTTTGAACGTTATAGATTTTCGATCTAGTAAGTTTAGAAACGAATCCTATATTGAGATACTAGATGAATCAATAAATTATCAGAATTTTTATGACAAATCTACACTTCTGGGTTGTTAGGAGAGAGAACCAAAATACTTTTATTTCTTATATTTTTGTACCCACAATCATACCTTACATAGTAAACACGCCTTCATTTATCAAGATTTTAGAATTTATATGATATACTATTTATTCAACAAATTAGATTGGTTGATACAGGTTGATTTTCTATTACGATAAATTGATGAAACAATAGCCAGTCCAATAGCTGCTTCAGCGGCTGCAATAGCTATCACAAAAATAGAGAAAATGTCTCCTTTTAATTGACGATTATCAAAAAAATCGGAAAACGTTACAAAATTGATATTAACCGCATTTAATATAAGTTCAAGACACATAAGGGCTCTAACCATATTTCGACTTGTGATCAATCCATAGATACCGATAGAAAATAAATAGGCACTCAAAACAAGTACATGTTCTAGTATCATTAACCAACTCCTTATCAATCTTGATTCATTTCAAACAATTCAACGCATTCTATTTACTTTCATATAGAAAGGCTGGAATAAAGTAAAGTAATCCGTTGGTAATAGACTGTCCTAAAGTCTTTCTCTTTTATCAACCCCTTTCTTTTATCAAAGAATTTATGAAGGAAAATAAATGTGATAACCAAGAACAAAGTTTGATTTGAATTCCTAGTTTTAAAGAATTCTTATTGACGAGCTACAGCAATTGCACCTATTAAAGCAACTAAAAGAATTATTGAAATGAGTTCGAATGGAAGAAAAAAATCTGTTGATAAATGAATTCCAATTTGTTGACTATTACTTATCAAATCTTGCTCTACAATCTGATTTGATTTTGTAGTCCAAATAATCCCGTACCATGATGTATCTAGAATAGTCGTAATTAGTGAAATAAAAAGACTTGTACAAACTATCGAAGTAACTCCATCCCCCACGGTCCAAAGATGAAAATCTTTGTAATATTCTGAACCATTCATGAACATAACAGCAAAAATGATTAAAACATTTATAGCTCCTACGTAAATAAGGAGTTGCGCGGCAGCTACAAAATAGGAGTTTGATAGAATATAGAATAGAGATATACAGACAAGAACCAACCCCAACGAAAAGGCAGAATAGATTGGGTTGGGAAGTACTACTACTCCTAGACCTCCTAATATAAGACCCGATCCCAGAAAGACTAAAAGAAAATCATGTATTGGCCCAGGTAAATCCATTTTTTATAGAAAAATATAAAAATCTAAATCTTTCATGATTTAATTGACCTGACCAGGAAAAAGAAGTTACTCTGATACTTTTTAATTGTATGTAAAACGATAAAACGAATAAGTATAGATTGATGTAGATAAAGTTATTGGATCACCCGCATTTCCTATTCGAGTTTGAAACTATATATTTTAAATAAAATAAAAATAGATTAAAATTTTTCAATTCAAATTAAGCTAAGATTCTCACTAATCGATTAATTGTTTGTATTGAACAAGCAAAAACTTCATTCATTGGGGTTCAAACTGAACCTCAGCAATTGAAATTGAACAATTTTGGATTCAAAAAAAGAATCTATTTTTTTATTTGAGGGGAATTCAAAATTGTTCGAATTGTATAATCATCAATTACTGATATCGGTAACCGACCCAACGCAATTTGATTATAATTCAATTCATGACGATCATAAGTAGAAAGTTCATATTCTTCAGTCATTGATAAACAATTAGTTGGGCAATACTCAACACAATTACCACAAAATATACAGACTCCAAAATCAATACTGTAATTAAGCAGGCGTTTCTTTCGAATATTTGTTTCCAATTTCCAATCTACAACAGGTAGATCTATAGGACATACACGAACACATACTTCGCAAGCAATACATTTATCAAATTCAAAGTGGATTCGGCCTCGGAAACGTTCCGAGGTGATCAATTTTTCATAGGGATATTGAATAGTTACTGGTAAACGATTCGCGTGGGACAAGGTAATCATGAAACCTTGACCGATGTACCGGGCTGCTCGTATTGTTTGTTGACCATAATTTATGAACTCAGTTACCATAGGGAACATATAGTGAATATTTAAAAAGGGTTTTTTTGTTTCTTTCTCTTGTTTGAGAGAAGTTGTGAATAGTATTGTAGTTCTTTAGAGTGAAAGAAGTTGGGACGAAGTTGTTAATAATAGATTACCTAGAGAAATAGGTAAAAGAAATTTCCATCCAAGATTCAAAAGTTGGTCCATTCTAAGTCTCGGTAAAGTCCATCTTGTTGCAATAGGAATGAACAAGAATAAATAAGTTTTAGCTAATGTAATAAAAATACCAATTATTGTTCCAAAAACCTTACCGGCTTTATTTATATCAAAAAATCCAGGAACGGATATATACGGAATAGAAAAATTCCAACCCCCCAAGTAAAGAACTGTTACAAATAATGAAGAAACTAATAAATTCAGATACGAAGCAACATAAAATAAACCAAATTTTATACCGGAATATTCGGTTTGATAGCCTGCTACTAACTCTTCTTCGGCTTCTGGTAAATCAAAGGGTAATCTTTCACACTCGGCTAGAGAAGAAATTAGAAAAATAAAAAACCCTATAGGTTGACGCCACAAATTCCACCCCCAAAAGCCATACTTTGATTGCGCTTCAATTATATCAACTGTACTTGAACTGTTAGATAATTATAGTCGATGATAACATCACTGCTCCATCGCTATTTCAGAACCGTACATGAGACTTTCACCTCATACGGCTCCTCTGAGGTCACAAATAAATTTAAAGAACCTTCGCTATTTTTGAATCTTGATATTTGATAGGATAGATAGACACCCCACCTAAGGTTCCGAATTATACCAATGGAATTCTGTCTGCTAGATTTTAATAAATAAAAAAGTGCTTCTGAATTTATCTTATCCTTTAAAGAATTTTTATTTTTCTTTGTTGATTAATAACTAAATCCTTGAATAAAAAACTTTTTTGTAAAAATATCACATAGATATTTCAACCTATTATTTTAATTACGAAAAAAAAAATGAATTACACACGAGATTTGTGTTTCTAAATCATGACAATAATCTATCTCTTTTTTTTTCATCTTTCTATTTTATTTCGTTCCTATTCTTCTTTCTCATAAAAAGGGACTTTAACCAAAGTAAAAGATTACTTCGTTCTTAATAGTTATTTATTTAATCAGTGGATAGGAACATACTCTGGATCGGAATCGTGGGGAGTACTTCTTTATCATTTCTACTAACTTAAAGTCCCAATTCAAATTCCTTTTTTGTACAGAAATATCCTCTTGGATAACTCCTATAAACTCCATTACGAATCCTTTGTGTATCTTGGTCTTCCTAACCATCCACCTATTTTTGCTCAACCTTGCATTATGGTAATAACATCTATAGTAATAGATATTAAAAATTCCATATGGTTGATCTTTTGAACCCGCTTCAAGTCATGATGACTAATCAACCATTCTTGGGGTAAACCGTCTCTATTACTTTTACTTAATTCTTGTACATTAGGAAATGAGATTCAAACCCTTATTACTTTACTGCAAATTTACAAGCCGTTTTTTTCTCACTCATATAACTATCTGGTTTAATTTATCAATTCAAATGATGAATCAAAAAATTCAAATTATTTCACTTTCTTCCGATAAAGATAAAGAATAGGAGGTTTTTGACGGCTCACCGAATCACACGTAGAGATATTGATAATACACATAGAGTTAATGGTATTTCATAACTAATTGATTGGGCAGCAGCCCGTAAACCACCTAAAAAGGAATATTTATTATTTGATCCATATCCTGACATAAGAAGTCCAAGGGGGGCAATACTTGAAATGGCGATCCATAAAAAAACACCAATACTAAGATCGGCTAGAATAAGGTTAGAGCTAAAAGGAATTACTGAAAAACTGAGTAAAATGGATATGACTGCTATAGATGGTCCAATACTGAACAAACGAGCATCTCCTCTAGATGGAAGAAGATTCTCTTTGAAAAGTAGTTTTGTACCATCTGCCAGGGCTTGAAGGATTCCCAAGGGGCCGGCATACTCAGGACCAATACGTTGTTGTATCCCCGCAGAAATTTCTCTTTCTAACCAAACAATTACTAATACGCCGATTAGAATTCCTAATACAAGAGCTAAAATAGGGACAAGGATCCATATGATTCCGTAGAGTTCTTTTAAGGATTCCAATCTGGAAAACAAATTGATAGCCTTTATTTCTGTTGTATCAATTATCATTTCAACGATCAACTTCTCCCATAATAATATCTATGCTACCTAGTATTGTCATAATATCAGCCAATTTCATTCTTTTAACTAAATGAGGAAGAATTTGCAAATTAATAAAACCCGGGGGACGGATTTTCCATCTCCAAGGAAAAACAGTCTGATCTCCTATCAAAAAAATTCCCAATTCTCCTTTTGGGGCTTCGACTCTCACATAAAGTTCTTGTTTCGACAATTCAAAAGTCGGAGAAGGTTTTTTACTAATAAATCGATATTCAAAATCATCCCATTCGGGATCTTTTACTCTAGCAAAGCGTCGGGTTTCTAAATTTTCATAGGGACCCCCTGGGATTCCTTCCAGAGCCTGTTGAATAATTTTTATCGATTCTGTCATTTCACCGATTCGTACTAAATAACGAGCTAAAGAATCCCCCTCTTTTTGCCATTGAACCCGCCAATCTAATTCGTCGTAACACTCATAACGATCAATTTTACGAAGATCCCATTGTATTCCGGAAGCTCGTAGCATTGGTCCTGATAAACCCCAATTTATCGCTTCTTCTCCACCAATAATGCCTACACCTTCAACACGTTCTAAAAATATAGGATTCCTTGTAATAAGTTTTTGATATTCAGTAACCCTTGTTAAAAAGTAATCGCAAAAATCCAAACATTTATCTATCCAGCCATAAGGTAGATCAGCGGCTACTCCTCCAATACGAAAATAATTATGCATCATTCGCATACCAGTAGCAGCTTCGAATAGGTCATATATTAATTCTCTTTCTCGAAAAATATAGAAGAAGGGGGTCTGTGCCCCAATATCTGCCATAAAAGGGCCTAGCCATAATAAATGAGAAGCTATACGACTCAACTCCAACATAATTACTCTTATATAGCTAGCCCTTTTAGGTACTTGAATATTTCCTAACTGTTCGGGTCCATTTACAGTTATTGCTTCTGTGAACATAGTAGCTAAATAATCCCAACGTGTTACATAAGGCAAATATTGGATAATTGTTCGGTTTTCCGCAATTTTCTCCATCCCTCTGTGTAAATAACCCAATATTGGTTCACAGTCAATAACATCTTCACCATCTAGAGTAACAATGAGTCGAAGAACACCATGCATTGATGGGTGTTGAGGACCCATATTTACTATCATGAGGTCTTTTCTTGTAACTGGCGCAGTCATAAGTTTTTTATCGATTCATTCTTCCATGAATTGCTGAAAGTGAAAAGAAGTTTATCAAAATGGAAATGAAAAAATAACATGATTCCGCAAATTAACGAGTTTTTCTTTCTTGAATATCTAACTGATCAATTAATTCTTTATAACGTACTCTATTTTTTTTTGACAAATAAGCCAGTAGTCGTTGACGTTTTCCCAAAATTTTCCGTAAACCCCTCTGAGATAAATAGTCCTTTTTGTGTAATTGTAAATGAGAAGTAAGTTTTCGTATCTTATTGGTAAAACCGAATACTTGAAATTCAACAGACCCTTTGTTTTCTTCTTGAGAAATAACTGAAATGAATGGATTTTTTACCATAAATTTATCCGCCCCTTTTTAAAGATATGGATTTTAACGATCAGTAATAATAATGCTAGTCATTTTAATGCGATATATACAATAATCTGTATTTTTTTATGGATTCCATAAATTTTATTTATTTTAAAGTACGGCGCATATATTTTTGAATTCATAAAAGTGAATAATTTTAACCCTACCTCAAATTTACTAGATTAAAGATTTTTTTGATTCACTGGAATATAACACAGGGGCATATGTACATCTGTTAGCTTTCATATATCTTCTATGGTAAAATAAAAATATAACTAAGTTTTCAACCGCGGATACATATGTATCCTTAACATACTAAAACGACTACCGTTATTGGTATTAAACCAATAACGATTCATGCAAGCTAAATCTTCTAATCGATAATTAGGCCAAATAAAAAACTTGAATTGAATTAATTCATTTTTATACCTAATATTTTTTGACCAGTTCTCATTATAACATACTGGATTTCTATCCACACCCTTGCCGCTTTTTGAATTGAAACAAATGAGAATTCTCAACTCTCTTCGACGTCTAGATGATAAAATTTTTTCAGGAACAAGCAAATCAAAATCAATTTTTTCTCTATTTCTTATTATTTTTTGATATTCTGAAATGGACTCATTAAAATGAGTCTTATCAAAATATCCCTGTTCGTGGTATTTTTGATTACTTGTTTTGTACTTACTTTTATGAACCAAGGAAATATCTATGGTTTGATACATAAGAAATTGTTCATCATTTTTTACAGACACACGAGTGGGTTCGATAATAAATAGTCCCTTTTTCATCAATTCTGGAAAAGTTAAATTTTGTTCAATCAACATTATATCCAAACGAAGTTCTCCTCGTTGAATTGAGGATATAGTAATTTTTCTTGGATTATTCAGTCGAAGCAGGAGACAATATACTTTGATATTATTGATTATTCTTTGATTCAAAGGATCGTCCCATCTCAATTGAAAAAGCAAATAACGTTTCAGGAAGAGATCCATTTCTGCTTCCGTCTTACTTTTGTATTGTTTTTTCTTTTTACGCTTTTTACTGTTAGATTCCGCATCATTTTCTTCAATACCCTTTTGTTGGTTTGATAGAACGGATCCAAGATTGCCTTGGTTTTTTACATTTAATCCAAGATCGCCTTGTGCTAGGGGTTCTTCTTTATTTTTCTTTTTTATTTTTTTATACCATCGAATAAAAAAATTAAAAAATTTCCTTTTTTGTTTTTCATCGATGTTTTTATTTCTACTTGCCCCAATATTTTCATTTTTATTAGAATTTAAAAGAAGAAATTTGCTTCGTATAATCCACGGTTTTATTTTATATACATTATATAGTTGTAAAAATTCTTGGAATAACCAAAGTTCCAGATTCGGTATTGGACGATTTAGCATTTCTTCATTCATTCCCATCCAATCAAAAAGTACCCCTTTAAGATTTATTGTGAGATTTGTTGCATTTTTTTTTTTTTCTTGATGAATCATAAGATAAAAAAGATCTTTTTTACCCAATTTATCAGCTATTTGGTAATTATGAGTACCCGTCTTAGTACTTTGGTTAATCTTGGTATCGATCTGTATCCAGGTTTCAAGATCGGCTTTTTCTTTTAAATAAAATTTTAAGATTTTCCAATCAAAATATTTTCTATTTTCATTTTTTTCGATATATAAAAAACTGTCTTTTCCTAGATAACTATTGATAAGAGGATTCTCCAAGATATAAAAAAAGTTGTCTTTATGTATGTTGGAATTGTAAAAAAGCTCTTGATTCTTATTTACTTCCAATCGTGATCTATAACTATAAATAGAAGAGGCCCTCTTTTTTTCATAATTAAGGTATTTGTATGATAAAAGGTTATATCTATTGTATTTTGGAAAATTTTCTTTTTCATTCAATAATGAATATACTTCATAATCATTTTTTTTTCTGTAAAAATTTAATTGGTCTTTCTCATATGACTCCCATTTATTAATTTTTTTTTTTTTAGTAATACAGCGTTGATTAATTCTATTCCGCCACCTTTGCGGTATTAATCTAGACCATCTACTATGAGATAAATCATATTGATAATGTCTTCTTAACCAGTTTTTCCAGCCATTCATTGCAGAATTTTGAAGTTTTTTATGTCCTAATTCGATCTGAAATATTCCTTGTGTTCCAAAAAAATTCTTTATTTCAGTCTTAAGAAATAAAGAAGTTCCCTGATATTGAAGAACGGATTGTAATTTATACAAATTTAGAACTTGGGTTTGGGATAACCTATAAAATACATATGCTTGTGACAAGTAGGAAAAATCACTCAAAATATGTGAATTTTTTTTATTTGTTTTTTCTTTATTTGGTTCATTATTGTAAATGTATTGATCAATAATTTTTTTTGTTGATTCAAGAAAAGGTTGTTTATTAATTCGTAGAATATTAATGATAGATATGTATATTCTTTCAATGAAAAATTTTAAAAAATAATGGAATTTATAGGTTAATTGAGCATTTCTTCTTTTTAATATTTGCCAAATATTTTTTGGTGACTCGAATTTTTTAGGATTATAACTTCTTTTGTTAAGACTAATATTTATTGCTGCAGTTCTTTTTTTTTTCTCTTTTGTAATTTTTCCTATTTGATTTCGAATTCTATTGATTTTATCAGTCAGATCGTTCATTTTTTTTTTTGTCGATGAAGATTTTGACCAAGTCGAAGATT